TTCATTTTCCAAGGTTCATTCTTCATCGAACCATATGGACCGATCTAGTAATGATGTGGATTGATCTAGCAATGATGGAATCATATTCTGTTTACTGAATCACATGAAATTTTACCCAACTACATATCATAGATGGAATGTATGAAATACGTATGAGCGGAGAAATAAAGAGATTTTTCTACTTAAAATAAGATTTGTTTGCAACAGATACAAATTGAAATGAATTAATAAAACATTCCTGGAAACAAAATTATGACGCTTAAACTTATGGAGTCTTATATAGAATATCAAAAGTGATCCAATTTCTACCTTATGATATTAGGATCTGCTGATTAGGTACCAGATAAAGTAAATGGATTCAGTATTTGATCTGTTCTCTATGAATGAGATAAAGACAGAAAGGAACCTTATAGAGTTTACCTTTTTTTTTTTAGGGCTTAACTTTTTTCGCGGATTCAGTTGTTCAAAAATGATTCGCAGAAAAGAGAGGCTTTTTTACCCATTTGTTAGTCGAATTCGTGGAATACGATTGAAGTGCACAATAAGGGGTTGTATTTATTAAGCACACGAAGACCATCTGCATATCGCTTATCCCAGTTCGACTTGGGGTAGGGTAACGTGGGCCGTACTATTACTATATCATAATTTCTATTTGCTATTCAATAATATTCAATTGAAAATTGAAGCGCGCTAATTAACTTAATTCCCTGGGGGAATATCATATATAAATAAGATCCCGGATTAGGTAGATCTGTGTAACGATTTCTGTTCGGGGGTTTACATATACACATAATTGTTGTTATACTTGAAATTGAAAAGGATTCATTTTTTTTTATTGATACTGATTAGTTGTGTATCAATTGCATTTTCTTATGCCATTAAGGAAACAAAAATGAGGATCCAAGAACTTTTCATGAATTAACAGCCAATAAGTTAATGGGTCCCGTTTTATTTGTGTTGAATTTTTTATTGTTTATTGTGTGACTCAAAAATTTTTTCTTTCAATAGAAAACGGGAGGGTTTTAGGCGGTGTGTGTTTTGATATACTATACAATTAATAGAAGGATCCGGCTCCAATCAAAAAAGGAAGGATTTTTTTTCGTTTAGGTTTATTGGGAAAGAAATAAGGAAAATGGGATTCAAGATGCAAATACAATAAAAAAAGGAAAGGGGATTAAGTAATAACCTACCCAAAAAGGAATATTTCCAGTTATTTTTAGAATTTTGGCGGCATGGCCGAGTGGTAAGGCGGGGGACTGCAAATCCTTTTTCCCCAGTTCAAATCCGGGTGTCGCCTGATCAATAAAAAAACTCGAAACCCCTTTGCTTGCTTATGCTTATATAAATCGCCGAATCCTAGCATAAGCAGAGGAAAAGGACTTGAACTTCCAATACTCGCTTGATTTTAAGAAGTTGGAGGTTAAAAGACTGTCAATCTTTGCGCCTGGGATTCCAGGGAGGATTTTTGTATAGGAAGGGCTAGGCTATCAAGACTTCCATAATGTCTAATGGCCGAAATTATATAGTTGAGTGGGGAATTGGTAGTTGTGGTAAGGGGTGGAAGATGCTTTGTATACAGACTCGCGAGAATTTATGAGTGCTCAGACATTCAGGATTGGATGAATAATTGGCTTCTTTTATAGATTTTATAGAATATATAGATTTTATAGAATAAAAATAAAGAATAAAAGTTGAAAAAAAAAAACTTCTTTATTCGGTAACATCCAAGCAAGAATGTAATAGAAAGTCTCCCGAGTGTCTTTGTGAAATATTCGGGAGGCCATAAGGATTAGATCAAACAGTAGATAGAGATATGGGATAGATAGTGATCTATCTTGATTGTATATTGTTATGCTTTTTTATTTTATTATGAAGGGTAACAAAAGAAACAAAACAATAGGTCTTACTATTCCTCCATTTTCCATTAATAGCATTCCCTCTATAATTACAAGAAAGTAACTGTGTATCTTGCTTGTACTTAATGCTTCCAAATTCTACCAGAAATCATATATGAACTTGTTATAGGTGGAGTTATTGGATTGGTTCATCAATAGCCTTCGTTCAGAATCCCTTTTTGACTCTGTGCCTTTTTGACTCTGTGCCATTGATTACATTAGTATTAGTGATCAATAATGGAAGAGTTTCTTCATATTCATAGAGATAGGAGACATAATTCACATGGATATAGTAAGTCTTGCTTGGGCTGCTTTAATGGTAGTCTTTACATTTTCCCTTTCACTCGTAGTATGGGGAAGAAGTGGACTCTAGGGTCATTACTAATTTACTTGAGTTGAGTAATAAAACTGTATCAATAATTTAAGTTTCATAGATTGTTCTGCAAAGCGTTTTTAAAGAAAAATATCTTCATTTCAAAATTATAAGGGAATCCGGTTAAGGTAATGTAATAGATGAGGAATAACCTTTAAATTAAATAAAAAAATATTTCAACGATTCCCATGTTCGTATTTTGAAAGTAAAAGGAATACACATGATATGAAATTTTTTCCAACCGAATTCATCCTAAATATTCTATTTTGATGCAACTAGCTTTTCATAGAATTCTATATGGATATTACAATGAGGAGCAACCAACCTCTTTTTTATTTGTTTCTCGCTTTACTGTTCAAAGAGGAAGTCTATCTGTTATTTATTATGTAGATACGTACTTTATACCGAGGAAAACATCGATATAATGTTTGTCCAACGAAGTACTACGCATAAATAATAAGATCGTGCGTGCGTTGGGCGATTCACATATTGCGCATTTACCTTTGTTTTAGATTCCTAGAAATATTCTTTATGTTGTATCGACTCACTTAATTATCATGGTTCACGCGATAGAAATAGGTGGTATGGACTACTCTTTTTACAAATATAAAGAATTTCCCATGGAATTCCTTGAATCACCTGAAAGTAGCTAAATCAATTACTCCTTTTCGGAATGCTAAAAAAAGATGACGACTGGGTTTATTTTCTATAATCTATTCTATGCCCGTACCATATCTTCTTCCATTGATTTGATTATTTCGTCGGATCCCAGGATCCATATTGGAGAAATAAATAAAATAATAATAAACTAGAAATTTAGAACCGTAAGACATAAGAGTCAAAGTGGGCAGTCGATTATATCATATTCATCAAAATCGGTACAAATCAAATGGATGTAGCATGCATGTAGCAAAGAACTCGAATTGGGGTACTATTTATATGTATATTGCAATATGTCATTTAGTATCTACGTATATATCAATATACATAGTACAGAGTGATCCATATTAATTAAGCCTTATATATCTTTGTCAAACTTTCTAATTTTATATAATAATCGATAGTGTGGTAGAATTATACACTAATAAATAGTGTGGTAGAAAGGTTCCTATATTTCTTTCTACCATACTATCAGATCTCATATACTGCTGATTTTAATCCGCTCATTTCATTTAAGACGTGGAATTTGAACCCCTTTACATTTCTTCCATTATTGATAAGAACTCAGAAGTAAAGCTTAAAGCTTTATTCAATCAAATTAATCATTTTGACTGACTGTTTTTACGTAAATAATAAGTAAAAAAGCAGTAGGAACTAGAATGAACAGTGCAGTAGCAATAAATGCGAGAATATTGACTTCCATAATTTCATCGTTTTTTTACTTCATAATAACTCGGGATCTAATCCCATAGAGATTCTAAATCTTTCTCGTGTAAATTCAACGGGAGGAATACATCCCGCTGATATTGAATCGGATCAATATCATGAATAACAATATCTGAGCTATCAAATCTATTCATCGTCGAGAATGTAATAGTATAACATAGGAAGATCTTTTATCCATACGGAATAGGAATAAAAACGTAATCAAAAAGGAAATTCCTGCTCCAATCAAGAATCCCCTTGAATTTAGCATTCTTTATCCATTCGTTATTTTCTATAACCTACCGTCTTCTTTAATAGAATCATATCATATAATGAGGTAGCATCTGACCCACCTTCCACTTCCATTGGTCACAAACAAACCAAAATAGTAGAAGTGAAATGGAAAAAGGAAGAAGAAAAGATCTAATTGATAAATTAATTCACTATTTTTTTTTAGTTTATTCTTTCTTCGATAGGCCCTTCCCTTTCAATGGGAATAAAAAAAGATTATTCATTCCCTCACTAAGAGAGGAGGTGTGGATCTTTTCTTTGTTTGATCTTTCTTTTATTAAAATAAAAATGCTCCTTTCTTTCCTTCGATTGGTACTGGGACACAAAAAATGAAGTGTAGAGTTTGATAAATAGATTTAGATTGTTTCCAATTAGTAATTTAGGTTATAAAAAATCGGAGCTAGAAGGGGGATAGCTTTAATCTGAAATTTTTTCAAGGTAACTATGTTAAAATTAAGTGAATTTTGTATCGTACAATAAAAGAATCCAAATTTCTGTATGTGCTCTGGTGATACGGGTATTGGATTCCCTTCCACGGATCAGGAGCAATCAAAAAACGGACAAATCAAGTAAAGTACACTATCTCTTGGAATCCTAAATATGGTGCTACCAACCATTGTAGCAATCCACATATGTCTATCCCCCACCGATCGGTACTAATTGATTGAAGTAATTGAAATTGCCATTATTGTATTTTCTCAATAAGAAATTAGAAACGAAAAATAAAGAAACAAATAAGGACCCTCTGGGAATTAGATCCCACTCCTCACCCCGCCCCTTGAAAGAAAATAAAGAGATGAATCAGTGGACTCATCGGATACTAGGTCGGGACTGACGGGGCTCGAACCCGCAGCTTCCGCCTTGACAGGGCGGTGCTCTGACCGATTGAACTACAATCCCAGAGAAATAAGGCATATAGCACACACACATATATTCTTAATAATTTTTTTTAATTAAAACTATTTCCATTTAGAATTGTCGTATTGTAACAGAGAAAAAGGTGATATATTAATATTAATATCCACACAGATATGCGCTTTAGTGAGAACGACAGGGATTACTAGTAATCCTATTGT